ACTATTTTACTAAAAATGGAACGAAAGGATCTTGTTTTGTTTCTCAGTTGAAAAGAGATGTCTTGAGCAATCAGAGAAGCACTTTGATAAACAGATTTGATCTTGACCGACTCAATTAAGGTATTAGTGTTTGTTCTATTAGACAACAAAGATCGCATTTTTTTCACTTCGTTCAAATAATAGTTGTACCCGTACGGAATTCTTCTGTTTCTCAGTATGATATCTATCATCATCTCTATTCCCTTTATCAATTCTCCTATCCCACCTAGGTCTATGAATTTCTCTATCAATTCCATTACCTTATCCTTACCCAGGAGGTTCCAACATTTTCTCCTTAATTTACCTAGGAGTTTTTCCCGGGCATCCTCAAAAAAAAGGTTATTATACACCCCAACCCCATCCCTTGGAAAGAAAAAGGTAGCACCGAAGAAAGGAAAGAGCGAAATGGTGGTTTTTGTTGTTCCCGCGAAGCGAAGATCATTCGCTTGGCAAATGAAGTGGGTCAACCTCTTTTTGGCTTCGGCCAAACACTTTTTCTCGCTGGTCAAGCTTTCTACAAAAAAAGCGATGCGAGAACGTATTCTCTTATCAAAGCTTATTTCCTGTGCATTAGCTCCCCCCATCGTAGATGGTTCAGTCACGCCCGGTGCCACGAAATGATTGAGAACTACGACGGGGTCGAAATGCATTTGATTCTTTGTATTCAATAAGTATTGCATGATCAAATAATTCAAGGAGGGGCGCACTGCAGGGAGGGTCCTTTTAAGGAGATGACTCGTCGGGCCGTCGGAGCGGGACTTCTTTGGGAAAAAGAACTTGAATAATTTCGTTTTTCTGAAGGATTCGTCATTTTCTATCAGGAACGCTATGTCATTTACAACTTCGGCGTATTTCGGATGCTTGAAGGCCCCGCTGACCCGAAGTGATTTAGAAAGATTCTTCTTTCTCGATGGTGATCGGTCATGGTATCCATAGCGTTGCTTCTTTTTCGGCCAAATCCGGATTTCGTTTTGCTTCTCCCGGTCGTCGAGCCTGATCGACTCGACTCTTTCCCCTGCCCCCCGGCCTCTCACTTCGTTTCGTTCTTCTTCTGTACCGTCGCTTGAATGAAGACACCCGATCGGCCCGACTTCCCCAAATGCCCACCGCCGGCCCTTCTTCTTTCCGGGTCTGGATTTTTCGCGTCGTTTCAGTCGTCGTGGTCGACGGGGAAGAAAGAAATGAATGAATGTTCTTTTGGGAAAATGTAGAATAATACACCTACCGAGACGAAAGCCAAAGGTGAGTCTCGTAGGTGGACGTATCGAACCAAAATAAGATCTCAGATTGACATCTTGATACACTAATTTCCCATAATAATAAATAGAGTCAATGGTGACTCCGCCGTGGGAAGAGCCGCTTCTTTCTTGCTTGATAGGGGGCTTGCATTCACCAGCGCAGACTAAAAGTGCTCTCCGAACCGTGCTGGATAGTCACCCATCACACGGCTCTCAAACCCAACCTGTGGTGGATCCCGGGGGACAAAGTCAAAGCGCTTGATCTTTTGCCCCATACTTGGAGATGCTCCTCCCTGCCGATCAAGCAGCGACGCTGCTCGTGATAGGCTTAGCTTTAAGCCGCTATGGTTCGGTTCGGATAAGTCAAGTCCCCTCGGTCGGTTCGCTCAGGTGGTCTTCCCTTATCTTCCCTAACGTTCATAGTTGTTCTGGTTTGAGAAAGGAGCACCGGCCGAGCGCCCTGAATGAATAATAAATGGACAGCAGAGGTAATCAATGATTCTTATTCGACTGAGTTGAAGCTAGCAACATATCGATTACACACCGGAGGTTGGTAAGAACTGAGGGGCATGCCCCCTAACCTAAGTGGGCCTACCTGCGAAGCAACTGGTACTTGATCGGGCGGGGGTCGATTTAGGCTCCTTCCCTTCCACTGCATAGCTGCGCTAGCAGGTACTACGAACCCTCTGTCCCACGCATCTAACCAGCTCGCGTGGTTCACCGGTTCCACCGAAAACTCTCATTTGTTGAAGCGGAGCATAGTTCGCTTTAGGCGCCGAGCGAGAAACGTCTCTTCTTTCGTTTTGGTTTATTCACTGATCTGAAACTTAGCACTTGTTTTCTTATTGATTCCAGGGGCGACGGCGTTCTTGAATGAAGTCTATCCAAACCGAAGACGCACTTCTCAGATCAGGCTAGGCCTCTCCAGCTGAGCTGGGCGCCGGGGCCCTGGATGCGCTAGCGATTGGCACATAGGGGAGTGGTTGCCCGGGTTTCTCGGCCTGGTATACTGCACCTCGCGTTCATGATATCTACATTCAACTATGCCCCGGAGACACGGTCGAAGCACGCCCGCCCAGTGTGCTTCTTTCACGACATGCTCTGGTCCCGGGTGTCTTCCAGTGGTCTTCTAGCCTTAGAAGAAGTCGTGTCCGCCCTGGACATCTGCAACGTCCTCCCACGCCTTTTTTGAATATGGGAAAAACGGAAGGAAAAGACTGCTTAATTCGGTGACTTTCGCGGTCGCCCTCACTGAACCGACTTGAATCTGAACTACGATTCAGATCAAGTCTTACCGAAATCGGATTTCCTTTTCGTGCCATATGCGCTTAGACTTGACTTTTTCCCCCTTTTTCTGCCCAGTCCAATATTTGTTCTCGAAGGTCTTCGTTTCCGTGTAAAAGCAAACTCTCCAAATTGTTGACCCCTTCAGTGATCTTACAACGAACAGGAGTTTTTCCATTGTAAATTCGTACGGAGCAATCAACGAATTCCGGCGAAATAGAAGATCTACGTGACCAAATTTTCCTGTTCAAAAGAACTCTTCTTCTTCATTCTCAACAGGAATGCATCAAGAAAACTGCCCTTCCATATAGATCGTCATGGCATGAACTCATTTCTGCCTTTCCCCACTCCGGCCCGAAATCCAGCTTTGGTGGGCTTCCCCCAAGGTGACACCGAAGGTCTACCTCCTTTCGTGCGCCCCTCACCTCCTCCATGAGGATCATCCACTGGATTCATTGCAAGACCACGAACAATGGGGCGTCTGCCTAACCACCGGCTTTGCCCAGCTTTTCGTTGCTTACGTGCACCATGATTGGGATTGGAAACTATACCAATAGTAGCTCGGCATCGGGAATCAATGACTTTTTCAACACCCGAAGGTAGCCGCACAAGCCTAAGAGAGAGTGTAGGGGGTGCTGGTTCCTTCATTATTTTAGCAAAAGTTCCTGCGGCTCGAGCCAGCTTTGCGCCTTGACCTGGATGACATTCAATATCATGTACCCATGTTCCTATACGTATATCGGATAATTGTATGCAATTTCCTATTTGAGAATTTAGATCAAGTATGTAGTATCTAGTTGCAGGGGGGCGTGGCCAAGAAGCAGCCAGCTGACTGCCCCCTTCCACTCGGCCTTTCTTCGCTGTGTGAACAAGGTCTTAGTATGTATGGGCATTCTGGGCGGCTAGGAAGGCTCGCTAGACCAGCAGCCAGACCAACAATGAATGTGGTAATGATGGTGATTCCACACCAGGCTCAATAAAGAATTGAATGTAGAAAGGGGATCAAGTCGAACATAGTTCTAGTCGTTAGTGTCGCAGCTCTGGGAGTCGGAGCTATTTCCAGATTGGATATCTAATTTATGGTTATATATCTCTTGCTCCATAAATAAACGGATTTTTTTATAAAAAGGGTTTGTACTCTCGGTTTCCCATGGGTGTAATTTTATCCGTTCATTCACACATTTTTGTATCCAATCTAGATCTAGCTTCGTTTTTTCCGGATTGTTGAGGTCAAAAAGAAATTCTACTTTTTCGTTTCTGAATTGACCTACAGAAAGCTCCCCATTGTCAATTTCACTTCGATACTCGAGCTTGATTTGAGCCCAAAAATCACGGCTAATTTTCTTTTTCCACTCCGATAACTCTGTATTACTTGGAAATAATGCCGCTATGGATTCCTTGTCCGCGGGGATAGACGGGGGGGAGACAGGATCTAAAGAGGTTTTTGGTGAAAAAAAGACTTCCTCGCCGGAGGAAGTCTCGTCTGATGCATGTCCGACCATAGAGGTCAAAGTGGAATCAGGAGTAGATGGAGACGAAGACCCGGGGGTTACGCTCACTTTTGAGCTTGACGCGTCACAAGCCCCAGATGCATCCATCATGAAACACGTAGAAAAAATGCCCCCTACGGAAATCAAGTGAAAAACGACCGAGTCCCTTACTAGACTGATCAGAATTATAGCGAAAATATAGAAAATAATATGAACAACGATTAGCATCCATTGAAAGCGCATCTTTCTCCTTCTCCAAGAAAGCCATCGAAAGAGAAAGATCAAAGCAAAGAGAACAAAACAGATAAGCATCAAGTTAAATCCACTTATGTTAGTACACAGAAAACCTTCTTTTCGTATCCATATAGATAAAGCGCATACTAGAAAAGTGAGAAAATAATGGAAGAGTTTAGGCATGATTGATTGAGAAAAAAGGATTCCCTCCAGACAGCTTAACTCCGTCAAGCCTGTAGGAGTAGTGAAGAACTAGAAACACTTTTGTTGGTTGTTGACCAACGGAAAGCATGGGAGAAAGATGCATAAAGAAAGAAATGCAGCTGCAGGCACTCGACAACAACAAGAGAAAGACCAGTCACTGAAGACTAACCCAATCTTAATGAAGAAAAAGGGATAAGCAACGACACCTGTGAACTCACGGATAGCCTTGTGCCCTACCTTTCATTCGAACTAGGCTACGATCTTTCTTCTCTTATGATATTTCTAGTAAGCGTCACAAAGAGCTTATTCTATCCCCCCCTTATTAGTAAAAGGAAAGCAGTGACACCGCTTACGAGAGCAAGGGATGATTAGTTATAAAATCTTGAACATGAACAAGGGTAGGAGCGATTACTGATTCAATCACACCGGAGACTTTCACAGCTACTATCACTCTAAGAACGGGTATTCATCCCAGAGTTCCTAGGCAAAGAAAGTCAAGCAGGATCGGATTCAGTTCCCCTTCTAGCGGCGGTTCCTGATTCAATTGTAAGTGGTACTCTTGATTCAATTCCACCAAACCCGAAAACAGTTCCATAGGAGCTTGCATTCGAGTCCTTTTCTTTATATATGATGTCACTTCTTTCCCCTGCTTTTAGTGAAGTTCCGAGCCTGAGTTCAATCCCAAAACCAAAAGTCCATCCCAGCTGTCAAAAGATCTATGTGCAAGGGACGAAGAATGCTTAAAATCCCGGTTATTCCTCTCCAAAGAAATCCCCGTATTCTATTCCTCAAGTCCCACATCGGCTTGATGCCATCTTCATGAAGGAGAATGCCCCTTCAGCGTCTGCTAAGATTAACTGTACAAAATCGGATGCTGTCAAATTTGCCTTAGTGCAGTTACTCTCTTTACTTTCTCTCAGTGAAGTTCCTAAATAGGAATATTTTTTAAAAAAGCTCTCGATTCAAAAGGAATTTCTCGAGTAAGATGAATGTGTAGCTTCTTCTCAAGCAGTAGCACCGGCAACTAAAACAGTCTTCTATCCAACACCGGTTACTTCTATAAGACAAGAGCTCCTAATGGAACAATTACCTATTCTATCTGATTCACTGCCAATACCCAGAAAATCTGGTATTCAGATTCAATTGCGACAAGAGCACGTTCGAGAGCAGGGGGCAGAAAGACCTTCTACTTCTATTGCATCAACAGCTGATTCAATTGCTATCAGTTCTAAGCCTTAGTCATCTATTCGATCAATGCAGCCTTACGACTGTTCTTTAATCCATTATTTTATTTGCCGCATTTCATAAAAAAGGAAGAGCTAATCTTTCTACTCTACCAGTTTTATGAAATATCGAGTTACCTCCCCCTTATGGATTCTCTTTCGGATAGGCCCTGAAAGGAGGAGGAAGGCTGGTCTGCTTGGGTAGCTCAATTCCAAAGCGTAGCTGAAGCTGGGGTGGGGCTAGGCATAAAAGCTTTCGCGGAATAGGAATAGCGAATGCAGGCACAAGAAAAGGGTAATTTACCTTTTTAACTAATGATGAATTCTGACAGCTCTTGCCGGGACGTTTTCTAACTTTAGGAGCACAGGCTAATTCCATCGAGTAGGTCTTTTGTCTAGATCTTCTCTTTATCTTTCTCACCCATACCACCCTATTTAGATTTAAGTGCACCGCTTGCTTTCTTTCAGAACCTCGCCTTTGAGAAGCGGGTTGTCTTTCGTCGGACTTATATATACCCGAAAGTTCGGTTAGAGCTAGCAGCTTACCCTATTGAACTTTTGAGGTTAACCTAACCGGCAACAGAAAGATGCCCTGCCCTTCTAATTGAAAGCGGGAAGCCGCGAGCGATGACTTATTCTCCTACGTAAATAGCTTTTGGAAATCTTACCCTTTTATTTTATGTCCATCCGAAAAATGAAATAATTCAAAAGTGTGATTTAAATTAACACCCAACCTTCGACACAGGATAAAGGTCTCCTCTTTCTTCGCTTCGGGGACGGAGGTCCTACGGTAGGTAACAGCAGGCACAAGCAACTTGAGTTAGGGAGGCCCCTCTGTAATGTAACTTAATTAAGGAGGTAGGCGGCTTATCAACTTGACCTTACCCCTTATTGATACTCTTAAGCCCTCGCTCCAAGATTTAAGTTTGAATCAGAGAAAAAAGTCTCTTAACGAAAAACGGCTTTTGATCGGTCCCTGAAAAGCGTGATGTGGCTTAAACGCCCCGCTATTGGCTTTCTCAGCCTTTGTTTCAGCGGATTCTGATGCTTCAGCCTCTTCATACTTTCGATTTGGAAATTCTCTTTCTAGCCAACCTCCCTGGATCTTAGGATTCGGGGTGAGAAGGTGATTCTCACTGGGTTTCCGAACCATTCTAAGAAAGGCATTCGCTTGCTGATGCAGCTGATTCAGCCTCTGCTAATGCTTTTGTCTCAGTCTTCCGATTAAGCAGATGGCACTTCTTCCTCACCCTTGGAACCGACCGAGGCCCTATCCTTCCCTGTAATGAGACGAAGGAAGCGAAGCGGGCTGCTTGTCTTGCCTCGAGCCCTTTAGAGAAGAGAGAGGTACTGCTCTGGACTAGGATGGTGCTGCTCTGCTTAAAATTAGGCTAGGAAATGGGCCTCCCCCTCTACTCTAGGGTGCTTACACATTCTCTGAAAAAGGAGAAGACTTTTTTCTTATGCTTTACGGGTACGGGATGGGATCTTTGTTTCTGGGCTCTCAGAGTGGTCGCAGGTTAATATATCAAGCTTGGGACTGCTTCCCTCAGATCAGACTGGACTTAGGTTACCTACTTACTCAAGCTGTGAATCCTCATAAGAGGAAAGCAGCAACTTTCTATTTATAGAAGGTAGATTAGTTCTTTCATATCCGATCATTGCATAACTAGAAAAAGGGGATTGCAAATCAAATGGAAAAGCCCCTTTACTAGGTTGGGCTACTTTAAAAGACACCTACGCCTTCAAAGAAAGCCTATTTGAGACCACTTACTAAGGGCAAGTCTTAGTTTCAGTCTGTTCCCTTTCCTCTTAGTGTAAGTTCCCAAGGCGCAGGTATGATGCATACCAAAGGAAATTCCAAAGGCTGAGTTTAAGATCCCAAGGAAGGCAGAGTTGAAGTATTAGGTTAGGTCTCGAGGGCAGTGTCTAAGTGCAGGTCCGTTCAGCCGTTACCGGCCTATGTTAAGTAAGGGGGAAAGCCACCATTATTATTGGTCCGGTCATCGGGAACACATAATGCATGTATTGTTGTTTCAGTTATGGTGCACCCACCTCACTCAAACCGGTTTAACACTTCGGCCACCACACTTTGGTAACACTTAATGGATGTGTCATCAACAAGTTAAGCCTCCTGGTACTCTTCCAGGGTAGGGGGAGGAGAGGCGATATCAGTCCCCTTCCTAGCGGTAGCGTCCCTGTATGTTTTCTTCCTATTACGGAGGGGAAAGGTAAAACCTTAGCACAAGGTAATCGGTAGCACAAGGTAGAAAGCCAATATAACTAAAACCAAGCTCAAAGGATATTATACCAAGTTAGGCATCCAAGACAAGTCGCAGAAAATAGGGGGTTTAGGGGGCCCTATCCAAAGCATAATCTCTTGTGTATAGTGACCTAAGCGTGAGTCTAAGAGAAGAGGTAAGGTACAAATCCAATTCAAATGACTATAGTCAGGCCTAGCCAGGAAGGCTTATTCTCCTATCTATGCGGCGCACAGGGTGCGGGCATTCCATGAGATAGCTCACTGAAGCCTTTTTCTTGCTATTCCACCGGGATGGAAGGAAGCTTTCACAGATCCTCACAAGAAATTCCTGGCCCTCTTTTCCTTCTTCTTCTTTTTCAGCTCCTTCTCCCCTTTGGGCTTTATCGCCTGTCGCTTCTCAGTTTTCACCCCCTCACCAGAGTCCTCGTTCTGTAATTGCTATAAGCTGTAAAAGGTAGTACCATCTGTCAGCGTAACTTTGATGCACTGCTCTTCCCCATCAGTCTTAAGTTTCTTCTGATCCCTCTCGCTAGGCTCTGCTTCATCTCGCTTCATCAGGTTTTCAACTCTCTCGCTGGACTTCTCTGCATCTTCCTTCATTAAGTCCCCCCAACGAGGAAATAAACCTGGACCCTCTTTCAATGAAAGCTCTCCATCCTCGGCAAACTCCGAATAATGGATAGCGTCAGCAAAATGGATTTCAGATCTTTCGAAGGAAGTGCTCCCCGCAGGTACTCATACCTCTTTTCCTTTGATTCTACCTTTAATACATTGATGGTATGTCGATGGGACCGCTTGGTATTTATGAATCTATGGTCTGCCCAGAAGAGCGTGATATGTCGTCGGTGCAAAAACAACCTGGAACTCTATCGGACTCTTGAAAGGTCCAACGTTGCAATTGACTCTGACCATCCCATTCCTACAAAAATGGATTTGCCAATTCGAACTAAAATAATATACCTCGATAGGTGCTCCTCCAATGTTTTCTTTGGGAATGCCTAGCGCTTCAACAGTGGACATAGGTATGAGATTGACTGCGGAGTCAGGATCAACCATCACTCTCTTCACGGCCACCCCATTCATCTCTGCTTCAACATACAACGAACGGTTGTGGAAGGGGCGCCAACATGCCATCATCGGTGAAAATGACAGATTTCAGCTTCCCGCGAGTCACTCGCCGAACTCCTTCAGCCATGCAACACTGTGCAGAATTCAGGTGCAATTGCTACTCGCCAAGGCTTTCACAGCATCAGCCCTAACGGATTTGGTGAAGCATACTATATATAAATATAAAAACGCCAGGAGTTTCTTATTTTTCTTCAACCTTTCTTCGATAGGCTCAGAGGTATCAACCCTATGATATTCGCTTGGGGCTCCTCGTTGAATCTTTTCTTCAAAGGCGACCAAGCACTTCATGTTCGCCACCGCCTTTCCCTTGTGCCCTGGAAATGGATTAGCATCCACATTGCCTTGAAGCCTAAGCTCTCCTGACCTTATCTTCTTGTCAAAAATATCCCATAGCACGATGGACTGTTATGTGCTATGGGATATCTTCCTGTGATAGATACAGAATCGCGAATGCTTGAAGAAGCCAATAGCCTACAAGGTTGCCCGCAGACTTGCTTGACCTATTGAAATGCCAGTATAGACTTCTGGCACACGGTCGGCTAGCTAAAGGTCAGCTTCGGTTCTAGGCAAAGATCCGCCAGTAGCAGTTCCTTTCCCAGTTCCCATTCAACATTCATTCAAAGTATTCTCCCGCTTCAACCAGCTGCTTTGCGGACTGCTCTTGCTCTTACTGCTGCTTCCTATGCTTTCTGCTTCTGACTACTTGCCTTTCCAACTACGACTTTCGACCAGACTACTAGCACTAATGATCTTACTTCTGACCTGACTTCCCTTTCTGACTAAAGCTTTCGGACTACTGGTATTAAAGGAGCTTACTTCCCTTTTGAACTAGCTCCGTCCCTTGCTTCGCCCACTACTGCTAGAGTACATAAGACTTGGTACACTTAGTAAAGGAGAACACCAGCACCTTGTATAGGTTGGGTTGCTGGATACGGGATCCTCGTAGTAGGCTGGAATCCGTCAACAAAGACTTTCCTTTCTGTCTACGATTCCCGTCTCTTAATGAAATATGCTATGCCCGTCCCGTCTGCTAACGCTTATCGGTCTCAACTCTATCAATAGGTCTTCTCTCGCTAGCTCGTAATGAGGAAAACCTTATTCACGGCCTCTTTATGAGCCGAAATCGCGAGTTTAATGGGTCTCATAGGTCATGGTCTTCTCAAAAGATCGAAAAATCGCTTTATTTTCGGGCATAGGAGTTCGATTTCAATATCGACTTGTGGTTAGCACTCTTCTGTTCAATCCTTTCTCTCCCCGTCCTTCTCTTTCTCACTGCTAGGGTAAGGATCGTATCTGTCTTCCATGTTTAAAACAATGTAGCTTCTTGGTCGGCCTGGCTAAAAGTAAAGAATTGAGCTACTATAGCTGGAATACGGGAATAAAGCTATTTCGCTTCTTGGTCTCCATAGCCGCTGCAGCTGTTCGAAAGTCTATTATTGCGATTGAAAGCAATTCAACTGTGTTCGGAAGTGCTTTCTTGCCCATCCCCTAGGTTACTGTTTGTGGACCGGAATTACTTGGAAATCAACATAGTTGGAAAGACGCTTGACTTAGATGCTACGGCTGCGGGCGTAAAAACTACCTAACCAAGCATTATCAAGAGGCTAAGCATAATGGATATCCCAAGCAAGCAAAGCAAGTCTAAAGCATCCCTACATTTCCCTACTCTCTCTGTTTGGAACAGTGTGTGAGCCCTTACAATTGCCCAACCATTTTAGGTGCACCTTTACGCGAGGTCAAATCAACCTCCATAGTGTTAGTGATTCTTCATTCATGTTGGGCCCCTTTCTTTACGGAATGAAATAATCAAACCCTAACTTTTCCATTCACAAACTCAACCTTGCCCAAAACTTGAACTACTTTGAGGTTGGGACCGAGAAATTCCTTATAGGTGTGTAAGGCGGTGTGGGAGGAGTTGTTGGCACATACTAAAGATTGTGCCCACTATGCGGCGCCACCCGTTACCGAGAAAGTCCTCTGGGAAGCAAAGCTGTTGGGGTCGAGCTTTTCGCTTTTGTACCCACGTCGAAAATCACCACCCTTAGAAAATGCCCTCTGCAGTTACTCCAATAGTCCAAAACAAAAACGTGAGACTTTTAAATCCTGGTGTCACATGATGAGAAGGAAACCTCTAACGATAGGGGCTGCACATTCCTTGTTAAACCAATTCCTTGTTATGTAACAACAACAGGTTCCTGTCGGTAGCTGTTAACCCTCGCGACAAATAAAGTTTTCCATTCGACCACTACCCTTGTCTCCATACCAGCAAGCGCAAAAGAGAAGAAAAAGCATAAGCAGAAACTAGAAAGAAAAGAGATCTAATCTAATAAAAGCCTAAATCCGGAAGCTCCTGACGGAACGGAATTAGACTGAAATGCGGAACTACTCCTTCCAATGGCTTGCCTCGTGACCCCGAAGGGAGTACGAGCCGGCAAAGAACCTATGTGATCAAAGGACCGGAACAAGGAACTCAGAAGCATCTATTTCTCCCCTAGCGGCATGCTAGCAGAGGACAGCAAATCCACATCCCTCTGGGCAAGCAGCTGGTAGCAGTGACCCAATATCTGCGAACTCCCATCCGCAGAACCATCTGTACCACCAGGTGCTACTCCTCTTCGCCATATCTATTTCCATCTCCGAATCGATTCCTATTTACTAGATCCATTGCTCCCTCCTTCGTGCTCCCGTCTTTCCCGCTGCCATCTCTTTCTGTCTGCTCCCAGAGGTGCTGGTTCAAATCCAGTTCGTGACATGGTCATCTCGATGAGAATAAGCCACCTGAGCTCTTGACTTACGCTTTTCCGCTCGGGAGCCGGGCCTCTTTAGATACCACCTTCACCTTCCCCAGCGATCTGCCCTATCAACCTTCCAACATATTATCCTTCTATGAAAAGGAGGAATGATCCGGGGTAGGCCTGAACGAGTAAGTGAGACCATCACAGGAAGTAGATCATGTTTTTGAGGCACACCCCACACTGCTTTAAATAAAGCGCAGTGAACAGAAGACCAGACTAATGGCATGTTTGACCTGCCTTGCCTTCTTTCCCGCTGTTGAATCGACTAATCTGGGAAGGGATCTTTTGCCAATTTCATTCATCCGCGTGGAGCGAAGGGCACCTTCAAACAAAATGGAAGGGCGGCATTCGAGGGAAATTTCATCCAAGTGGATTACTCGCAGACTCCATACCAAGGATGTAAGTGTTCTCCTTCTTATTCGTTCAGTCAATGGGTCAGCTCAGTTAGTGAAGGGTACTTATGAGTTAACTAAGTGCTTGATCGATCGCGATTGAATCTAGGTCACTAGGGTCGTACTATCCGCCTGCTCCTGAGGTGGCGGAAAGGAATTCTTCGGTCCGTACGAGTGTTCTAGGGGGGCCATTGATCGCTCGCGAGTGCATCTACGTCTTGATCCGTCATGCTTCCATTCATCCATCAATCCGCCTGACAACATGGGGCCTTCGCGGAAGAGTGTTACCAAGACATCAACAAAGAACAAGTCGTCCCTTGCTTCGAGCACCCAAACCTATGAAACGGGGGGGCTAAGGTCCACTGGATCCATCATTCGAGGTGAGGGACAAAGAACGCCTTCTATCTCTCGTCCATCTTATGAGCGTTACTTGCTTTAGAGGGATCTCTAGCTGTGGTGGGCTATGGCGATGGTTTTTCGGTGTTGGGATGGCGCTTTGAGGCTTGCTCGCTTTGATTGCTGCTTACTTTGCTGATTACTCCCGTATGGCTGGCTTAGCTCAATGGATTTATTGATTGAGTTATTGCTTCCCGGCTTACTTGCTTGCGGAATGGATGGATTTATTGCTTGATGGGCTGCTTGCTTGATTCATCCAAATCCTTAGGCTTAAGCAACTAGAGGAGAAAGCACCTTACAACTACAGCTACGAATGTGGAAAGGGAGCTGCATCGACCCTTTCAGTGGTTTTAGGCGCTAAATGCTGGAAATATAGGTTAGTGCGGGATAATAAATATCCATTATTATAGCTATAGCCGAGACTTCTGTTGATGGAAGGGGATAAGCCGGTAGATGTCCTATCTATTCGAGGAACGAAGCGCCCTTATTTATTCTATTACAGCCGACCCGACTTCTCTGTCGTAAGGCGCTTTGTTGCCCTTGCCCAAGCCCAATTCATTTTATGAGGAAGGAGAATCCTGGACTCTATTCCATTATAGCCAACTTCTCTGTTGACGGGCCCTTATCATAGTATAGGGGGTTCGAACCTACAGTCTCAACCGGAGACTTGCCCTTCTTTTTATGAGAAAAATGAGTTGACTGATGGTGCCGATCCGAGACGGTAATGCCATGTATCTGAAAGAGTAATAACAGAATTTGCGTGTGATCACAAAGGGAATCTTGATGGGTAAACAGAGAATACACCTGCAACAGATGTAATTATCTTCCTCTACGATAGCCCTTAGATGAAAGGAAAGTATGAGCAATTCACTTATATAATATGTATGCTTGATGATTGCTTTAAAGATTCAATTCAACAAAATCGCCCTAAACGACCCACGGATGCTAGACTAAAATACGTTGCCTTGCTTCCTTTTTTTGGCTTCTTTGGTTTACTATCCCCTTCTTGCTGGTCTCTTTCCTTTTTTTCAAAAAGAAGGCAAGGCCTAATGGCATTATTGTTTAAGCAGCTGAAAAGAGATCTTAATGTCTTTACTGGGTTACTGGAGATTTAGAGGTGGAAGAGCAGCTACTAGTAGGTCTTTCCTAATATCTGTCTTACTACCTTTAAGCAGGGTCCCTCGAAAGGGATGGTCTAAAGAAGAACTTTTCCGTCGGCCCTTTTTTCCGCAGTTGGCGATTAGGCTTTCTTTTCCGCTTGGAGATGGAATTCCGACCTAGCTTGTCCTCTGCGATGCTACTAGTCCTTTCTTCTTACAGTGATGATAGTTCAGTCATTCGAAGCTCCTAAGCTCCTGATCCCGATGATAAGTCAGGCCTATTTCTTCTCCCGCCTTACAGTTGAATGCTCCGGGGCGAGTGCCCCAATTCTGGGCTTTTAACCCCACCTTTTAGTTTCCTAAGACATGTTCGGGGGGGGAGCCCTTTTTCACTCCTGCTATAAGAACTTCCACAGCAATATAGTGACCATCTATCTTCCTAATTTCGAAATAATCTACTAATGAACGGAGCAGTGAAAGGAATTCCCCTGTAGGAAGGGGAAAGGGGAATCTATCTCGTTTTTTGGCTCGCAATAAAGCTAGGGTCCTGATCGAGCAAGACGTAGTCCTATCTATCTACCTCTCCAGACACAATATCTTGAGTACCTATGATGGTGACCACATCTGCTGGCATGTGATGTTTGGACATAGAATCGAGTCCTTGTAAATGGGCAGAGCCAGGTGCTCTTATTTTACGACGGTAGGGACGATTGCTTCCATTACTGACCAGAAAGACACCAAATTCTCCTTTAGGTGCTTCAACTGCGGTATAGGTAGAAGAAGCTGGTACGGAAAAACCTTCTGTATAAAGTTCGAAATGGTGAATTGAGGTAGAGTAGACCGATGATCCTGTAGTCATTTGGCCGGCTATTGAAAGAAAAAGCTTGCATCTGCTCCCCCTATTATATAACCGGTCCCATCTCTCTCGGAGCTCTCTCTTCGTTAACTCTTTCTTCATTTGTTTTAAGGTCGGAAGTCAGAACGAGCCCGAACTGTTCGGCAGATTCCCTAAGAATCCTCTGTCCCTGGTTCTCTGGGGTTGGTAAGGCGAAATGGGGCCCCTGCGAGGTTGAAGTCCGTACTTCTGATCTGCTAGCCCAGGAGTGAAAGTTCGGAAGCTTTCAAAAATAGAGATATAGATATTCCCGGGGGTTAGACCTCTCTTCTCTCATTAAATGCTCTTTCCATGTAATGCAGCAGCTACTTTCCGCTTGCTCGACTCCCTTAGTGTAATGGCCCTTCTTCCCTCGTCGTGAAAGAAGTAATGAAAGGGAAGCCCCTCGAAAGAAAAGATCTTTATACATTCGATCCTATTCTCGAACCCTCTGCCGAGCTCTACCCTCTTTCTTTCGTGATTTCTCCTTTCTTTTTCTTCGGCTTGGGAATAGACGATGGACTTCGCGGATCTATTCCCGTAATTCACGACTCCCGGCTAAAGCCCTTGCTAATTACTCTGATGATCTTTTCCTATAATAGAAAGATCTCTCGTACTTGCCCTTAGGAAGATCCGAAAGCAACTAAATAAGGCTTGCAGTCCTTCGTCCTAGCTGTAAACCCTCGTGCGAACCTTTCTGACCTTCAGATAACACGCACCCAGTATTGCCCCTTTGGTTGAATGTTCCCTTACTCACTCTACGAGGGAAGTCCCCAACTGTCAGTGATTCTCTGGACTGGGGGGCGTCGGCCCCATGACGGGTGCTTTGGTTTCGAAAAGTAGAAAGCCTAATAGGGAAGACAGAGGTTTGGTCTTATGACCAACAATCTTTCTACACCGGTTAATGATGCGATGGGAGAAGTTTTTGTTCAAGCTCCGCGGCTAGTCTGCGTCCTACTCTCTACAAGGTCTTGGTTAATGGGGTGCCTGCGAAAGAGGGGTGACTTCTTCTGCTCATGGCTAGATCTCATTATGCCAGATAAAAAGAAAATCTCATTGCTGTTCGGTAGTGGCCTAAGGGGGAGTTATTCCCTTCTGCGCTAAGGCTAGCATCTTATCTCCTTGTTTCAGTCTAATGGAGAATCTTTCTAAAAAAATATCTTTTTCTAGAAGAGTAGAAGAGGATTCTTTAAAGGTTAGACCTTAGAAAGGCAGCAGGGTTCTCTTCTTACTTGTTTCTAATCGGATGTCCTACGGCTAACTTCTTCTGGAGCTCTTTCCCCAAGTCAGGGCAATGCCCCGTCTATCCCGATTGATTGTCTTACTGAACTGAGCTTCAGGACACCACACCATCCTAGTAGCTATCTATGGATTGATACGCTGTCTTTGCCGATGTCATGTTAGATCTTCAGATTCTTCTTTTCACAGTTAGAACACTGAAACTAAGATTCATTCCACGGAACAGAACTTCGTTACTCTCATTGGTGAGATCAAGTAGTTTGTTCCAGCTAATTATCTTCTTTCACAGATTCCTGGATTGATCTACGCGAGTCAAGAGACTGCCTTGGCAGTTAGATTCCCGTTCTTCTAGTCTAGCCGCTTGAGATGGGATCTTTCTTCCAATGCAAGGGTTAGGCTTCGAAATCGATGTTGTTGAGGCCCTTTGAGTGATGGGACGACCACCAACCCGCGTTCTTTATATATAAACAATAAAATATGGAGAAAATAGCCCAAGGGTGGAAGTTGAGGATTCCAATTCCAATCAGTGAAACCAGAGAAATGGGGGACTTCAGCAATGTCAGGATGGAAGAAACGTGAAAAGGCGGGTGAGGGCGCCCCAGCATGAGAGGTAGAAGCTCTTTGCTCTCTCTGGACTCTAACTGTAATAGTTGGAGAGGACGATCGGACGATAGGCCAATGAAATATCTTCTCATAGTCGAACCTCTTTTAACTCATTCCAGATGTTTCCGAAACGACAAGGAAGGAGACAACGGGTTGCGAAGTTCAGTAGTTCGAGTCTCTACTACTGAACAACCCGAACTTATCTTAGTTCATTAATGACGAATGAATGACCTAACTAAGTGAACATTAATTAGTTAGTTGGACAGCCGTGCGAACGAACGATCTACAGCCAGCAAAGTCTGCCTGACGTACGAGGGATAACGCTACGGGACAGGGATATTCTGGTGAGTTCAGGTTGATCTCCATTAGGTAACGAGCGCCTGCCTTCCTAGACGATATTCCCAGACGAGGTATATCCAAGGTATGTGGGGGCAAGAAAAGGCCAGCCAGTTACGGAACGGATAAGTCACTAGGTATAACTATACCCTATCCCGTAGGGGACAGGTGGGAACAAGATAAGATTCTAAGGGTTTCCCTTATAGTGCCTCTGGTTAGGTATGCTCTACCTTCTAGGTTTCCGTTTCGTTACGGCCTTCCACTGGCCTTCACTAACGTGAACTACTGGTACTCACCTTCGTGAACGACTTCTAGTTTCCCCTTTCTTTGTTTTCTTTTTGAAGGGCAACTTTAGTTGGTCTTCGACCGAACCCTTGACACTAACCCTCGGTACGGACAATGCCTGGACTATAAGGAGAGGGCTTAGTATCTCTTAGTAACTCAATCTACCCGCCGATTCATTCTCACTACTGGCATTCGCGGGGTCTGGGAAAAGGCTCATCTTATGGTGTAGGTCGCCGCTCGTGCCCTTGCTTGTCCAGTAAGTCGCTCTTGGTCCTCTTAGCAAGAAGCCCGAAATCCTTGATTTTGCCAGGAAAGACTCTCGAAGTTGAAGTATCGAAAGGAACTCACTGTCTTGTTGTTAGCTGGACTTCCTTAGTGAACTATAAGAAAGTTATCTACCTTCTATTTTCGTTTTGCCATACTTGTACCCTCCTGGAAAGAGAGCTTCCTACTGTTAGCTACACCGGCTATGAAAGGAAAGAAAGAGAGATTCTCTCGCATTGTCGTACCGGCTATGTACCGACCAGGCTATGAAAGAAAGACTTTCGAAAGAGAAAGGTCCTTTACCCTCTCTGCTTTATGTGAGCTGCGCTCTTTCCCGAATCTGATAGACATAGAATCGCAATGTGGGGAACTCACCGAACCGAGAAAGATATTCTATCTCGAAATGAAAGAACTTGGAACGATACAGTTAGCAAGAGGACCATTCCCTCGCCCACCAAAAAAAGACGATGAAGACTAACCGCCATCCTGCTCGAACCTTTGCTGCCTGAGTTACATAGGTAAGGTAGTGGACGGGAAAGCGAATCTTTCTGTGTGATTGGGGATAGGTAGGCGCAGTGAACTTGCTTGATAGGTGGCTTGCATTCACCAGCGCAGACGAAAAATGCTCTCCGAACCTTGCTGAGGGTGTAATAAGGAAAGAGATAGAGGTTTCAATGAAATGTTGTACCGTCCCCTACCGACCGAACAGGAGGAGAGATTCTATTAAGACCCAAAGAGTCGTTGGCCGAACGGTAAGAGGTTTAAAATCCTACCCTTTCTCTAATAATAAGATTTGAGATGGGTTTGAATTGCTTTCGTCTCAGTCAACTGATTCCATAGAAGAAAAAAGTGAGATAGATCATTAGGGAAGTTTTCGCTTAAAAGAGGAATTATTATCGCTTAGCGCTTGTGCTAAGGAGATTGGTTCTCATTCTTGAGAGATAGGAATCATAGCCTATTCTAGTAGCCCAGCAAAGAAGTCAACTTCTGGGATGGCGAGAATCCGGATGCCGAGAAAGAGCTCTTTTCAGGTTTTCATTTCCGGAGGAAGAGGAATCCGGTGGTAGCTCAAGGCTTTACAATGAATACGAATACCAAGCGCAAGGCATTAATACGTTTTTGTCGGAATTCCTAGTCGAAGGGATCGATCTCACAACCGGCTCAGCGAAAGGCCCATCTCGTCACCTAAGCCGGAAAGAGTGAAAACCCGTTTAAATGGTGGATGATTTCTTGATGGTTGAATGTGACCAAGAGTTGAATCAGTTGCCGATGGTGGTATACCTTATATAAGTAGTTGTTGATCCCCAGCCAAGTGCCGGCGAGTTAGCTCTTGGAGGAAGGCATTAATGTACGAGCAGAGGTTGTTTCGAGGTGTTAGCGACGAAGGGCAAGAGAAGGTTGCCAAGTTAAGATACGAGCAGGAGGCATGCCACGCATAGTATAAAAAAGGGCAGAGAAGAGGATTGATGGACAGAGGGAAGATACATATATTATATAGATGCCCCAAAAAGCAGGGGCTGCTGGTGGAAGGTTTTGCAGGAAATGAATCACTAGTAGTTGAAGGGGACAAGGAATGCCCTTTGCCACGTGAATCAGACTAGGTTTATCTCAGATGCGGGATTACCAATGTCGCGATTGGAATTAGGAAAGGAAGCTGTGGCACTTCTGAATATGAGGAGGGATGAACCATTGATCATAGCGGGGTAGTATAGAATGGCGATATCAGATCGGCCGTTGGTGATGCGCACGCAGGAAGAGGATGTAGTGCTGATCCTTGTGTTCAGTAACATCCAATCCACTACGGGAAACCTATACTATAAGTCGTCAGGGGTAAGGGGAACCCTCTTCTTCAACCGTGGAGTAACTCTCGATCGTCCCGCTGAGGACCTATGCCATAAAATTCTTCATCCTATTCCAGGGCTGGAGAGGACGGCTGCTTGAGGTATACCTTTCCTCTCCCTTTATATATATAGGCCCCGAGCGGGTGGAGCGGTGACCCGTCACGCTTTGAGGCTCAAGAGAAAATAGAATGAACTAGAAGAAACTATTACTATTATAGATAGACTTGTAGACTTGCCATTTCTTAGAATATAGGGAGGGTCGGTCGCCCATTTCATTTGGTCTATTGAAAGCGTAAACTTGCCATTTCTGTCTGTCCCTGTGCCCTTTGGTTCTATTCTATTGCTTTCCCGTTACGGGTGACTCGCAGTTGCGGGAAAGGCAGTTCCACCGCTCGAATATCAAGTGCTTTTTGGTACATACCTGCTGCATACGCGGCTAAATCAATCTGTCCAAGTCCTGTCCTGCCGGCACATCAACCGGTGCAGGCTCTAGGCGTTTGGTATCAAGTGTGAGTGGTAGAACAGCTTCGAGTCAGTCAACCTGGTCACGGGTTCTCTACAGCTGAAGAATAAGCGTAGGAACGTGAATAGACGGACGTCTCGAAGAACGTCTTGGCGGCAGATCGGGTATTGCCTCAATCAAGAGAAGGGCCACCTTATCTCGAAGAATACGCTTTGCCGCCCATGCTTGTGACCTACCTGAACCAAGAAGCATCACGATTCTCCCCACGCTCAAGGTGGTGTGGAAAGGTTGATCCAACACCGCCGGGAGGTGGTGAGGTGAGATCCTCTCCTTCGTGGTTCACCTTCGTTATGCGTAGCTCAATTCAGTAAAGGTAGAACCACTGTAATGGCGGTATCACTCATTTAGTACGATAGTCTTAGCTATAAGTGAATTGTTACCTCGTACGATCGTCGCCTATTCAATAGGATCGAGAAGTAGAACCTTCCGCTACTTTTACTAAGTCATTTTAGTAACTAGTACTAATACTAATAATTGACCGAGAAACTCCATACCATTCTAGTGGGATTAGCAGTTCGTCAAGCAGATATCCGTTGTTTAGTAGCACAAATATTATGACTCTTCTCTTTTTGGTTCTACACTTGTGGAAACAAATGTAATGAGACGTATTTATCCACTCCTTGGCAATACAATACATATAAGGGGTAAGTAACCTGGGTAACTATATTTTCCTTTAGTTAGTGAGGGAAAGCTATGATTTCACTGATGAGGAGAATTCGATCCCGATCCCGATTCAACAATCATCAAACGAGTCACAATAAAAAAATATGAATGGGTGGTAGGCTTTCAGGTATAACACAATCTATTGCTCGTTTTCTGCCTTCCCCGCTCCTATGTCAGTTGGGTGGGCTTTGGCCATCGCCCCCCAATATATATATGTAAGCTGTTAACCATACCCTACTCAACCGTAGGTCGGGTCAACCCAAAGCATCGAAACCTTCACCTTCCAAACGAATTATTCTCAACTGTGTGTGCGCGATTCAAGAATTGTCATGAACCTGACGTTACCAACCTGACTGAAAGGGGGGCGAATGGACTTTCGGTCAATGATCGAGTCTGTAAATAGGTCCAGCGAATTTGGTCCCACTCGGGATCAGGGATACTTCTAGCAATCAATAGATCGAAGGGGAACCGGCCGAAAATCTCAGTTGATCGGAAGCTCGCTCGGTCCAACCGAGAAAGTCGCTATTTATGGTCTAGAAACCTGGGGCATCCTTCGGAGCGGGTGGGACAATGGAGATAGAATAGCTGTAGGTTAGGACACCCTATCCCTGAGGAGAAAGAAGGACATGAGTTGTGCGTTGTATGCCCGCCTCCTCAATGACTCTACAGACACAACCCCCACTGACGTTAAGGGGCTTCTTCAGATCCTTCTCCCTCCTTCTTTAGTTACATACACCGTCGGTTCCTTCCTACCCGCGCACTTCCTCGGCGCGTACCGGTGGGGTTGGTTTTTGGAAGAAGCGGGAGTCTCGCGATGAACTCTACTCGACCCACGTCGGCGAGCCTTTTCTTCTTCGGGTCTCATCTATTACTATAGCAAGCCGAAGGCATGCATCCGTCAGGGCGATCTCGTAGTTCCTACGGGGGGAGTTTTCCATCCCCGTGCCAGGAGAGTGCTAGATTGGAAGTTCGGGGGCCTTCCCGGCATCTCAGAACTCCCATAATATACACGGAATCGGAAGTGCTAGGCTACCTAAGTAATCGATGAATAGGGAAGGGAAGCATCGTAGTGGCGTCTGCCGAATTTGGTTGAGATGAATTATGGCAAGCTGTAAGTAAGGGTCTCCGAGCTCGATCTGCTGTTCCGGAAAGCAGCCCTTTCGCTCGTTCCCTTTTACCTATGCCATCATGCTCATGAAGTAGTATAAAGGTCCAACCAATGAATGCTCTTATTTTTTCCTCTTCTCCATAGGGGAATCGATGAGAGATGCGAACAAAGGCTGCGTAGGCACGAGTATCAAAGCATCATCCCGCTCAGTTCCAAATCCCGTTTCAAATCCAGATGTTGACCTTGAATCAGTCGATTCAATTTACTTCGTTGACCGAGCAAAGATAGTAGCCTGGGTTGATGAATCTGACGGAACGGAATGAAACGGAAGTTCGGAACGTAACTATCTATCAGTAGAGCGCTCCTTTAGCGAGACGGGGCCTACACTGACAGAAGTGGATCTAGTTGAAGCAGCAATGATGGCATCAGCAGTAAAGGCAGTATCTTCTGCGTCTCCTATCTCTCTCTCCCGTGCACTTATAGCTCCTTGCGGACCCTCGTTTAGTTAGAGGTTCACAGGAGCCAAGTAAGCATCTGATCGAGTGGAATCAGAAGCGGAAGCAAGGATGGCATCGGCTGTAACGTCCTCTGTTTCAGATACGGATCTTGCTGGGGGAGGAAGTGCTGAAGAGCGTCCTGTAAGCCAATTCTCCGATCTGGAGATCTATCACCAAACCCAAGGATGTTTGCTGCAAAGAGGAAACGGCCCTTTTACCTTGACGTAACTCCACTTTCTATAAGTAGGCAACGGAATAATCAGAGAGCAGAGTTGGAAATCAAGATCAAAGGAGATTTGACTGAATAGAGCGCTCTCCCGATTTACTAGCTAGCATACTGATCTCAAGTTACGTACCAACAAGTGTAGCACTACTGCTTTGAAGCCGGAGTTTGCTTGGCCTTAGCTTGATCCTGTGAATTCATTAGGTGGGTCATCCCAACATACGTCCCTCCGATGAAAGAAAGTGGTCCGCTCACTTACGCAGTGGCGAGGGCTTGACTTGATTGACGTTGATCCTCACCCTCGGGGAGGAGATGAAGAATCAAGAGAATCAACTGAATCAACAACAGAATCCCCATACGCTGATTCAACTCGATCTTCTGATTCAACCTCGGGTTTAGTGGCTTACTTATCTTGCTTGGCCGAAGAGAAGTAGTGTAGTCAGGGGGGCCTTAGTTAGCGCGTAGCCAAACTACGGCTTAACTTGACATTGCCGACTTTTCTATCAGGTTCAGTGCTTTCCGGTCAGTAGGTGAGGATAGCTCAGTTCAATAGCCAGGGGACGAAGGGTCCTCCATTGATCCGATATGTCTAACTTAGCCCCGCCGCCATCTCTATTCCTTTGCTAGTCATCATTTCTACTGCTAGAAAAGCTACTATGAAGAAAACTGCGCTCTTCGAACCTCGGTTTGAACCATACGATATCTCGATCCTACTCTGGAGCCCAATCTCTATCGAAAGCATGAGTGGTTGTACTCCACTAATGAGCTACGCGTATCTGCAGTACGATCCATTTGGTCCAAGTCTTCCCATCGTGTAATGACAGTGTGCCTTCACCCCATGGTTCTCCCATTTTGGGCACAGGGTCCCTCGGGTATTTTCACCCTCTTCGACTTGCAACTTGAACACTTTCTTTAAGCGGTACTGCCACTGAGACTTCAATCTTTTGACAATGACGTACCAGACATGATAGTACGAGAAGTCGAACTCGTATGCCTCTCCCTCTTGCTTGTTTGTTTGTTAATGTTGTAGGGAAAGGCAGAGACCATTCCTATCAGTAAGATCGATTCCTTTGTGTGACCATAAACCAATTACTGGATCTGATTGACTATTAAAAGATCTCTTTTGTTTATCCGTTCGCGTACACGAGAAAGCGATCCATTTCATTCGGGATGCTTTGATGCTTCTTTCATTCCTTGCCTTTAGATTAGAGGTGCAGTGGTTGCGGTTGATCCCATTTCAGTAGTTGGAAAGCAGCCTGGTAGTAGATTCATCCTGTTCCATCATGAAGCCTGGAGGGCAATCGACTGAGAAACTACACCCCTTGATCTACCGCTGCTGGTGTTAGGTTGGAGATTCTTCGAATGCCCCTTTTAGAGTAGAGGGCAATGAGATCAACATCTGGCTTTCGAATGTACCTTGCTACTCCTACGACCTATACTGGTTTATCCGTTGCTGGGCGTAGGCCTGTTATCTATTATCACCCGAGGCCTGAGGCCACTCACGCACGCACGCATGCATCGCAGCTGTCAGCATTTGGGAAAAGGTCTCTTACAAATTCTGTTCTGTATAAGTAAGTGTACGTTGCCATTAGTTCTTAGAAGCGATGTTCTTTCATTCCCAATTGATCGATATCTGCCATTGTTCGTTTGTGATGCCCCGTTGGATTTGTTCCAAGAAATGGACTGAAGGCATTAGCTTACTCTAGGTAGTGTGGATAAGCAAATGTTGATTTTGTGTGCACAAGCGTCTGTCCTGTTCCGGTCTTCGCTTTATTACTTTTATGTGTTCTGGCATGTGAGTAGAAGCGCTGTGCATTCGCTTTCCACTTACTTCAACAAACCGGCAAGGGTTGAAGAGCCATAGCTAGCAGAGGCACTCATAGTGCTAGTTCTCCAGCACCAGTTTCAACAGCATCGTAGCGCTTGATATGGCGTCTTGCTACTTGCCCGCATCAGAGCAAGCAGAGGTGGAGACAGCAGAGTCAAAGGTAACATATAGCGTTCCCGCTGGATCGACTGCTTTGCTTGGTATGTATTTACTAGCCCGGGTATCGATATGTTACTGAAGCTGGTGGAACTACGTGAAGGAAAGCTGCCTTTGTCTCTATCTATGATGCTATAGATCATCTTGATATAGCGGAGAAATAGGTGCTGCTGCCTCTGCTCCTTCTACCCTTGCTTCTCCTGCTTGGGTCTCGCTCACGGATCTCAACCACGAGACTCAGAATCACGCTCACGAGGCTATCTCGATCCCTAACAGAGAGAAAGAAGGTACACTAGGTGAGGTGGCTAGCTTTGTCCGACTGGGCGGCTGTCGGCAATGTTGACCTTTTTTTAGGTCGCTTTATCCCATTAATGATCATCCGTCTCTGGGTCTCGATCTTACCTAGGAGTTGAGGGTGAAACTGTATAAGCTACTGGGTAAACTGGCATGGGATATGAACTCATAAGGGCCTTAACTACTTATGTTGGGTAGAAACCAGGGACTGTAAAGGATGCTTCAACGCAAGGTACTGGTGCTCTTTGGTATGCTGCTATAGGCTCTAGTTAGGACCGAGATATGAACCAACATAAACGACTGGGCTGGAGTTGTTAGTTCCAACCCTTGGAGCTTCCCTTGTGTGGTCATATGGAGCTTCCTTAGTTCAATCGTTACACTTGAACGCAGGACTTCGCACATCTAAGTCAGGACTTCTTCAGCTCTTCTGCCTTCCTAGGGCAGACTTTAGGACTTGTTCCGGCGAACATTCTACCCCACTCGCATAGTTAAGCCTTAATCGCTCACTAAACGAAATCTGGACTTTTACCACTCTTGACGGAGCCTACCTCGAAAGTAGTGTTCTACCCTCTGTTGCAATGCCTGGGGCGTCGCCTTCCATCATGTTACTTGTTACTTGTTAAATGGAATGTCCCTTGGCTTGACTTTAGGCCAATGTCTTTAATCACAGGAAGGTCGAAAGCGAGTTCTGGAGTAGTTGGAGTTGTTTGTTCCACCCTTGGAGATGACCTTCTTCGTCCTGATCGAGAATACCTAGACCAGTCTTGAGGAGCTTCCCTAGGTTGGACTCATGGAGCAGACCTTTCCTAAACCGATTGTATGACTCGTACAGAAAAACGCGAGATGGACACCCCTCATGGATGAATCATAATTTGAATCAAATTAGGTGCATTTTAGGCCATTTTTTCAATAAAGATCTTCGATAGCATTCTCTGGCATAGCATGAGTTCAGTCATTACTCATGAACGCAGGACTTCGCACGCACCTCTTTAGCCTTCCTTTTAGTTTAGTTATGGACAGATGGAAGGTGTTCTTGTTCACTCGCACAGCATAGTCTGGACTTCTGCTCTATTGGGAGCCTGCCTCACTGCTTTAAGATGGTGGACTTCCGTGGCCCAGGACAGAATACTTATTTGGTCTGGTGGGAGGACCGGGGTCTGACTTTAGATCTTTTTTCCGGCGAGCATTCTTCCCCTCTCGCATAGCCTCATCGATCCCTCGTCAGGACTTCTACACCTCTTGACGGAGCCTACCTCTGTAGGAGTAGTTATGCCATTGTTCACTTTCTCGGCGCCCAAAGCGATGATTCACATGTCCCCTTGTTCAACCCATTGTTGCAAAGCCTTCCTTTCTTTCTGACTCTCAACAATATCTTCTTCACGTAAAGGAACGAGACGATCAAACCATACGACTTGGTATTCTCAATCGGCGAAGCCTCTTATTTGTATTTGGACAATTTCGAGCGACAGTCTTTAGTGATTTATCCTTCCTATGTCTTCTCAAGGATCCTTGCGAGATCGAGAGAAAGCTCGTGAGCTGGACCATTCGAAAATAGACACCTTGAATCTTCCTTCGTATGTCTTCCATCGAAATTGTTCTTATCTTATTCAAGAACGTCAAGCCTTACTCTTACATCCGAGGAAAGAAGACCTATTGCAAGACCTCAAATCGAAGAACGAAAGCCTCCAGACGGACCAGGAACGAGAGTAGGAGATGAAATATCTTCTTCACGCTTGCCATATCGTTTTCTAGGGGTCTTTTTTAGCCTAAAACAAGAGTGGAAAGAATCAATAGGGTATCGTATTAGGGAAGTGGAATCTCTAGTTAGTAGTCCCCTAGGGCTGGATCGAACTCCTTTCTACCTACCATAGTCAGAGCTTTTGCCTTGTGTGTGGTACTTACTCGACTACCCAGGTAGAAGGACAGGAGGTGTATGTAGGCTTGACTTCGAAATAGTAAAGTAGACAAAAAGATGAAATAGCGGCAGGAAACTCATCCCCCGAAACCGGAACATAGGCTTCAAAATAAGCTGCAGGAGGATTACCCCGAAAGAGAAACTGAATCAGGAAAGGAAGTGGCTGACTTTCAAAGCAAAGTCAGGGAAGACGATCGGGCTACGAACTCGGGTACTCAACCGTTGGAAAGTGGAAAGTAGGTTGCCAGTTCAACCGAAGCCGGAGAAATAACGAAGGATATTACTAAAAGGGGTATGGGTTAACCAAGTAGAAGATCGAATGGAATAAGCCAAAAAAAAAGGGGGATTACTAGAAAAAGGGATTCCACTCCAATAGTGGAAAGGATAGAACCAGACCAGATAGATCGACTTCGAGAATCAGCTCTTTGTAGCGGAAGAGCAACTGCAAGAGATTCCACTTAAACTGAATCAGAAGATGGAGGCTCAATAAAAAAATATGCTTTAGCGACATAAACCGGAGTTCTTGAGTTAAGGTTTTGAGTGAACCCTCGGAACTCAGTCCTCGTCGAAGTCTATTCGAAAAGCGGAGAAAAGTAAGAAAACTTAAGTATTCAAGAAGCAAGGGGTGGGATATAAAATAAAGGAATGAATCCTCTCTCATAGAAAAAAGTGCAAAGTTGGGCCTCTCAATAGCAATAGAAGTGAAGTGTGCGCGGCAGCACAAATGGAATGTAGTATTCCAAAGCCCATTTCTGATCCAAGCTTAACTCACAAGTCGGGATTTCTTACTAAAGCGAAAGTCCGGACTCTTCGAAGTACTTTGCCCTACCTATGACTATGAGAAGATCAATTTCACCACGAGAGGTAAGGAAGAACTGTGGTTACAACCCAATAATGAGACTCGGGAGAGAACCGACCCACTGGTCTGTCTTGATCCCATTCTATAAGCACGCAATTTGTTTAGTAAGAAGGTAAGAAGAAGCGGGCTAAAGCCAGAAAAGGGGAGTTAGTTTATGGGCCAGTTTGTGATCCAATTTCCCTTCTAACAAGATCGAGTTTACCATGTCCTTAAAGAAGAAATTCAGTCCAGCTTACCCGATCTGACGGAACGGAATGAAACGGAAGTTCGGAACGTAACTATCAATAAGTGGGCAAATCTGGTGAATGGGAACATGTTGACATTGCCGTGGTTAGAAAGTGCGAAGCGGAATCTTGTCTGGACTTAGCTCTAAAATCTATACTTGAAATAAGCGGTCGCAGGTTCAACTGAGCTTCAGGACACCACACCTCACCAATATTTACGTTACTCAAAATCTATCCATAGAGTAAATGGGCGAGCACAAGATGGGGATCTGGAAGTGTATGCCCGATGCTTAGTGACTCGACTTAGAAGTCAGGGTTCACCACTACCTAAGTTAGTTCCGGATTTTTTAGAAAGAGTGTTTCCTCCAATCGAATACGCAGATGGAATCAATGAAATTGGAACCGATTGCCTACCCGCCGCACCCGTCACAGCCGAAAGACCGGCACTTGAATAAGCACCAGTATGATCAATTGTTAGTTAGTATTTGCCTTCACCAATAGAATATTTCGATTCCTAAGAAGAGACAGGATTGCTAGCTCTGACTGGGACGGGAGAAAGTGTTCGCTTTCCTTCTTGCTTTCTTGATTCCGATAGTGATTATTCTTCAATTGACATTGCCTCTTCCTATTTCGAAAATCTTAAGTAAGATGGCTTGTGATGTGCCTGGTCTATTCCAACACCTTGTCTTGCCTCGTCGGTCCCTGATGGTCACTCGTCACTGGTCTATAGTCAATAGAATAGTCCCTATTCTCTGATCAAGCACGTCAGCTGGCTACTAGGCAAGGCAACTACTCGCAGGTCATGTCAATCCCATTGGCTTGGAATCGTCTCAATCAATACTTGACTTTATGTTCTCGCTCGCCAATTGACATTGCCTTGGCTCGCTTTGAATCTTGGTTCGCCGCTTAGTACCTTCTCTAAATGGATGCTTCTCACTGGCACAAGCACTCGTCTAAGGTCATTAAACGAATCTCCTCTCTTCTTTTTGAAAGATTTAATAATGCTTCCTCCTCGTTCTTACATTGAACACAAACTCTCTCTCTCGATCTCGATCAGCATCTGCCAATCACCAACAGCTTCTCTGAAAGATGAAGTTCCTGCTGTCAAATCAACAGAGCGGAAATGGCCCATGTGTGTAATGAGAAATTGGAGAGGCCTTCAGATCAAATATCATAAGGTTACAGAATAAACTTCTATCTTAAGGAACTCGGCATAGAATCTATATTCGTCCATCCTCAAAACCATCGGGTTGTGTGTTGGCAGCACCATCTCGCAAGGTCGAAGTAGAGGAAGATCCTGCAGAGTCAGCTCTCGATAAGAATATGAGCCGGTACTCGATCTCTTAGGCAGGGGAAGAAAAAGAACCTTTTATTATGTAGCCCAAAGAACTTCTACTTCTTGAAAGAAATGTTATGCTACTAAAAGAGCGATGGATGCCCTGGGACCATTACTTTCAAATGTTATAAACAGCTTGAGAAGCTGCACACATAAACACAGGATTCGGTTTAAGCATTCACTTTATTTCAATTTCATATTCTTATTGGGTTTTGCACTTAATTCTCAATATAAGTTGATCATCAGACTGTTATATTATATAAGAAGAGGTTTTTCTGGCAAACCAATCTATCTTAAAGTGCATCTTTTCTTCTTTTAGACAAGTCTAGTAGGGAAGAAAATGGTTGACGCAAGCATGGTCCCTCAAGCATGAGCGGGAATGAAAGAACCCCGCCTTATGAGGAAAGGGTAGAAACCTGGAAAGGTGAAGGCCCAATAGGAGAGGCAGTCGAGCGATTACATAGCAAATCCAACCGTGAGGGTCCGTAAGGAGTCAAGATCAAGCAAGTAAAGGAAAGCGAAAGTAGCCAACAAAAAGACAAGGAATAAAACGGAAGGATTAAGGTAGCGAAGGATCGAAAAGAAAGAATCCGTGGGGACATGTCTTATCGCTCCTTGATCATGGAAAAGAGATAGGGCACGCAAGAAAGACGGCTCAAGATCAACAATAAAGGCATGTGGGTCATCCAACCCTTTCTCGTACCTCTAACACCGAACCTAATCGAAGAGGACCTAAAAGAGACCTAGGCTAAAAGATCGACTGACGAAATAGATCGCCCTTTGGAAGAAGACAGAGAAGGAGAGTCAATCGAATAAGTCAAGGAGGGAAGGTCTCACATTAGATTAGAGGGAGAAAATAGGGCTAGTGAGTCAAGAAGGACAAAGAAAGTGGGTAGGGCTATCAGGATTTAGAACCAGAAAGAAAAAGAAAGAAGGAGTCTCAGTTTCAATCAAATAGCTAAGAATCTAACAGACAAGACAGAAGGAAGAGGCTTTGCCGTGGGTTCAGGGCTAGGAGAGGCATCCTATGTCTTAAAAATAAAGAAAACTTTCGATCAACAAGGTTTGGTTTGTCACAAGAAATCCCTTGCTATTTAGATGTTGTTCTGTTCTGAGTCGATTCCATATGTTGACTTGTAAACAACCCGGAAACTCCTGGTTGTCGGGATACAAAGTTATCGGAAGCCTTATGCCAAAAGACTGATGAAGAAAAAGAGGATGTCTAGAATAACTTATGCTCATCTTGATTCGAAAAGGGGGAAGCTTGATGTATGCCATGTTATGTACCAGACCCTATTTGGTTTAGCAGTTAGGCTCCTTAGCCGATACCAAACTCACCCCCTGACTACGTCCTTTAGTCATTCTATATGGGGATCTCTTTCGGGTCTTTTGGGGGTTAGGATCGAAATAGAATAGATCGACCCGTCGTGTACTGACAATAAAAGGGATCAAAAAACCTAGGAACATCCATTAAGAAAGGGTACGCTCTGCTCGCCCTATCTTACTAATAATAAGAAAGAGGCTACTCATTGGTATGCCGGGCCTCTAAAGGTCACACAACCTAAGATGCTTCCCAGGGCGCTACTAACCACTAAGTACTGAGGACTCTACTACAGATGCTTATGGTGCGGGTGAGTATACCAGAGACTGTGCCCTAGTTATCCATCTCACCCAACCATCTGTTACTGGATCAACCGAATCCACTACTGCTCCAGCTACCCCTGCTCTAGCCACTTCCCATCCCTACGCGGGTTATGCCTCTCCTCAAGCTACGGGCGGTGCAAGTGCTACTCAATCGGCTAAACCAAGAGCATCATAGTAACTTCAAGAGCCCGAAGCATCCTTGCTAGTTACAGCTCTCCCTCGTGATCGATATGAAGAGTCTGATGATTGAGATCGTGATCCCATGGATTAGGACTCCGATTTTCCCGAGTAAGATCCAGCTTTTGATGATCGAGATAGATATTCTGAGTTTCGATAGTGAGATGGAGAGCCTGCTGCCCTATTAAGTCAGTTTCGTAAGCGGGATCCATCCTCCATATATAGAGGAGATCGATATCCAGAATCCGAGTTTCGTGATAGGGATGAAGATTCACCCTTTCGAGATCCAGATACGGATGCTAGTGATAGAGAAAATGTTGAGAGTGAGATCCTGAGCTTGGTTCTGCGGTTGCTTAGCCAGTCTCAGAAGCATCTCTTCCATTTCCGGAGCCATAGCTCGCATAAGCATATCCACTTCCTGGTCTAGCCCTTGATAGACTATCCCCTCGGCCAGTGTCTATTAGAAGGAGAACTCACGTGCTCTGGTTTTGCAGAATATCTAGGAAAAGACGAGCTTCACGAACTCTCACGAAGCGCTATTGGCGGCAATAGGCAATAAATAGCCGACTGAGCGATGCGATGATTGATGCCATTTTCTCTTCTATTCTCATATCAACTTCTTGAATGATATGGGGCTGCTCAGCCTTCTCTCCTTCGCCTCATAAACTTGGTAAAGCCCCTTCTTTCTCTCCTTTCACTCCGGTAAACTCGTTCTATCACCTCCTTACATCAGAATCCGAGCTTCTCTCATTCACACCCGGTAAGGTAAAGTGCTTTCGCTACTTCCCCTCGTAAACGGGATAGATTCCAATTCGAAGTTCTTTCCTGGAAGTTTCAACCAACCTTCTTGACTATGACACTAGGGTCTCGTCAAGCTTATTCATTCCTGCAATATGATTCTGAAGCTAACGAAAGAAAGCTTGAAAGTGCGTCGAGCAAGCTTTATGAAAGAAAGGTAGGAGCAAGCACTCTGTCAAGATCTCGACCTGGTAGAGGAAAAGCGGGAGCAAGCATGAATTCGGCTAGCAGCCTACCAGCAGCTGCTCATGAAGTACTATGCCAAGAAAGTCAGGCATAGGACATTCCTCCCAGGGGACCTCGTCCTTCGAAAGGTCTTCGAAAAGACCAAAGAATGGGCTGCAGGCAAGCTTGGCCCGAACTGGGAAGGCCCATACCGAGCAAGAGGGGCCGAGGCTGACTACTTAGAAAGCATGGATGGCAAAAAGCGACAAAGGCCCTGGAATGCTATCAACCTAAAGAAAGACTCTCAATAGCCCTAACTAATTAATAAGGGGGGGGCAGTAAGCTATGTCATTTCGTTATCTTATTTGATTCCTTCTTATCAATCAATTATCAGTTCTCTATTCATTCTAAGCACTTTTAAGAGCTCGTCATTCATTTCATTGATGGGCCCGTCTCGGGCAAGAGATTGATCCCTGCGTCCTTGCACGGCTCGTCGCTACTGTCGGTGGACTGTAGTCTAGTCTATAAGCAACTGGATGGAACTTGCCCCAGAGGGGGAGAGAGCTATCGTAAGCAACTGCTGCTGAGGCATCTAGCTACAGAAAGAGATATGTTACTTTCCTTTCTTCCCGGGTCCTTGCTTAAGCGATCGACATTGATTGAAGTCAGTACGGTCTTTTATTGCTTTCAACAAAGGCAAGAATAGGTTAGTCTTCAGTCTACCGCATATCGCTATAGCCTTACAACATAGTAATAGCATTGAAATCGCAATAGCCTTTTCATAGATGAAACTCCCTAGTAGTTGCATAGCGCGGGAAGCAAGCCTAGTGGTTCACTTAACAGAAGCACTAGGGGAGATCAA